CTTTTTCTGAAGTAGCAACGGGAGAATTCATCCTGGAAGTGGGAGAACTGCTGAAACTACGTGAAACCCTGACAAGGGTTTATGTACAAAGAACGGGGAAACCCTTCTGGGTTGTATCCGAAGACATGGAAAGAGATATTTTTATGTCAGCAACAGAGGCCCAAGCTTATGGAATTGTTGATCTTGTAGCGGTTGAATGACAATAAATAGCCTTAGTTTCGCGTCAATTCGTGATTTAAAATGAACCCTGTCGCGTTTAATATTCTATGACTTTTTTTTATTGATTGATGATTCTATTGATCTATCGATTCTATTCTATTGAATAAAAGTCATTCATAATCATACGGTTAGGATCGATCTAAACCAGCCCATTATGTATATGATTCAACATGCCAACGATTAAACAACTTATTAGAAATACAAGACAGCCCATCAGAAATGTCACAAAATCCCCCGCGCTCCGGGGATGCCCTCAGCGTCGAGGAACATGTACTAGGGTGTATGTGCGACTCGTTCAGATCATAAACTAGAACAAAGGAAAGAGAACAATGTTCGAATATCAATGATCAAATAGGATAGAACGGAAAAACAAACTACATTTACTATCTAAAAATAAGAAAATGGGGTCATATCCCTTTTATTGTGTATGAAATTTATGGTTTCTATTGGTGTAAAACCACCCACCTTAATTCAAGATGAGAAGTAATTCTCCATTGGTAGCAAATGGTTATCCATTAAGCGGAGGAAATCTTAGTACCCCTCTTGCAAGAACGGACTAACAGGGTCAGCTACCCAGCCAACTTTCATAATTAAATACCGTTACTGTATAGGTAGAGCTCGTGGTGAAAGACCTATTACTGGATAATTCATGGGTAGAGCCGAAGAATGTGAACTATACAAGTTAGCAATAACATTGATTAAATGAAGTAAGGGCTCCGGTGTATAGAGAAGACCTCACCGTTTAAGAAGTAACCATAGAAACGATGGAATCCACTATTTAGTTATCATTGCTATTTTTTTTTTACCTAGTATAGTACAATTTCGTATTTCGAGGTAAAATGCCTATAAAAAAAAAAATCGTGGTTGGGAAGGTTATAGTAGCGAAAGCCATTGGAATTTTTAGTTTATACATTGGAAAAATCCGTTTTGTTATTAATATACTAGGAAAGGGGCAAAAGAATAACTGAAAGAAAGGAAATCTATTAGTTATTCGTTAAAGTTTCATTTATTCAATGACCAGAATTAGACGGGGATATATCGCTCGGAGACGTAGAACAAAAATTCGTTTATTTGCATCAAGCTTTCGGGGGGCTCATTCAAGACTTACTCGAACTATTACTCAACAAAAAATAAGAGCTTTGGTTTCGGCTCATCGGGATAGGGATAGGCAAAAAATAAACTTTCGTCGTTTGTGGATCACTCGAATAAATGCAGCAATTCGTGAAAGGGGGGTATGCTATAGTTATAGTAGATTAATAAATGATCTGTACAAGAGACAGTTGCTTCTTAATCGTAAAATACTTGCACAAATAGCTATATCAAATAGGAATTGTCTTTATATGATTTCCAATGAGATCATAAAAGAAGTAGGTTGGAAAGAATCCACCGGTTAAACGGAGTTGCCCGGAGAATGAACTCCGGGAAGATTGAATAAAAATGAATAGAATTAGAATATGATAAAATATCAGAAAGTGGTCAAAATAAATATGAATCAACACGTTCAATAAAAAATTTTATTCTTCCCAGATTATTCTTTTTTTTCTTACGACACGAGACTTCAATCCGGATTCTTGGATTTTTCCAACAAAAAAGAAATCCGCGTTTGAGTTCGGATGGGCATTTGAATTCAAGTGAAGAAAGAGTAAACCTATCTTTTTCTGGCTCTAAGACTGGGAGTTCTGGTGGTCGACTCGGTTCTTTCAAATTGTTTCTCATTATTAAGAAAAGGTAACAAAGATAAAATACGAGCTTGTTTTATAGCAATAGTAATTAATCGTTGTTGTTTCAAGGTCAATCTATTCACTCGTCTAGATAATATTTTTCCCTGTTCACTAATAAATCGACTAATTAAACTCATGTTTTTATAATCAATTCGATCCCCCGATTGGATCGGGGGCAAACGCCTACGAAAAGATCGCTTAGATTTAAGAAAAGTTCGCTTAGATTTTTCCATGGTTTGGTTAGTTTATTTCTTATCCCTAAAATCCTATTTCAGCCGTATCTTTTATTAGAATAAATAAATAGGATTTGGTTTGTTTATAATTATCTTTAACTATGTTAAATATGTTATATATATAATGTCATTTTTGCCCTTTCCTTGTAAGAAAGATAGGGGCGCCGGTGCTCGGTTCGTTCGATCTATTTCTTTATCTCCCCATGAATCGTATGTTTGTTACAATATGGACAGAATTTTAGCAACTCCAATCGATTAGGCGTATTGTGCCGGTTCTTTTGAGTAATATATCTGGAAATCCCCGTTGATTCCTTATTAACACCGTTTCGAACACAAGCGGTACATTCCAAAAGAACCGGTATTCGCACATCTTTACCCTTAGCCATGAACCTCCTTTGGATTTTTCATTTACTCAACTCTTCCTTTTTCAATTCGAAACGAAAAAGAAGAAAGGAAGGAAAAAATTTGTAACTAGCTATCCTCTTATGCAAGATTTCATTACAATCAATATAGGAAATACGATAGAAAGATTTCTAAACTATATTTCAACAGTACAGTATTTCATATAATTATCGTCTAGAATACGCTTTCCCTAGAACCAGAGTTTGTATTCGACTTCCATAGAAATTTAATACATATAAATTCATATTAATTTAATTCCAACCTGAACCCGACTCTCACAGCTGTTGAATGTAATATTCTTTCTCTTTCCTCCCTTTTTCTAGGGAAAAAAGAGAAAAGAAGGGGCTTTATTTAATTGTATCTCTAATCTTCTTTATTCCTTCCCACGTCAATAACTAGAATGAAAAAAAGGGGAACGTCAACGCATCCGGGAAAAAACGATTAATCTCTATCAATAAACCTGCCAAAGAACCGAACCATAGAGTACTTAGTACCGGTGCCACGGAAAGATATGTTTTTAGATCTCGCATTGAAAAACCTCCTTTTATAGTAATACATACATAAGATAATACATATTGAAATGTACAATCATCCAGTAAATAAGATTTACTTTTTCTTAAATACAGAAAAAACGTCCTTTTCTTCCCCACTATTCCCCAAAAAGACTAGTTTATTTTTCCTAGGGGTTCCAGAAGTATTTTACTATTATTATATTATATGTTAAATGAGACCAAAAAGGCGAAATGGCCATAAAAATTCTAGATTTTAATAGAGGCAATAATGATGTGGAAAACAAGACAGGAATTCTCTACAATGACACTGTAGACCAATGGAAGGGATGTAGCGCAGCTTGGTAGCGCGTTTGTTTTGGGTACAAAATGTCACGGGTTCAAATCCTGTCATCCCTACCTATTACTGCTCAAAGGAGCAGTAACGAGGGATTTTTTGAGATCAATTCACGTTGGACATATCATATAGAATCTTTTATTCTTATGATGATACTATATGTGTATGCATAGAAGATGTATTGGGGCCAATCCTTTTCTTTACAGTCTTTTCTTTTATGAGAAGAAAGCGCTCTTAGTTCAGTTCGGTAGAACGTGGGTCTCCAAAACCCGATGTCGTAGGTTCAAATCCTACAGAGCGTGATTTGTATCTTCTTCGATAGAATTTGGCTGAAACACTAACTGGAACAACAATCTTTATTTGACCTCCTGGATATTAAAGAAAGGAGGAGGTCAATCAAAAAAAGAGATGTTAATTAATCAAAGGTCTAACTGATCGCCACGCCTGTATTGTAAATAGGCAGTTACAAATAATCCAGCCAAAGTAATAGGAATTAGACCTAACACAATTCCAAATAGAAAAACTTCAATCATTTCAATTTGTTTGAAAGGAGAAAAAAGAGGTAATATCTATACCTAAATATTAATCCGAATTACCATGAATCTCAATGACCAAGAATTGGCAATTAACGGGGTAAAAATACACAGAAGTTCGCGGAAAGATTTTGTGCAATTAATTTCAAATAAGTCGTATCTTGCTCAGACCAATAAATAGAGCTGAGGTTATAGTTAAAGCCGCTAGTAGAAAACCAAAATAACTAGTTATGGTAGGCATCAAGGAGCTAAATGAAATATGGTCTTTTTATACATATGTTTATAAAAAAGCACTTACCTAAGTTTCCTTTTTTGCAAAATAGGAGAAAAAACCAATTGAAAGTTTTTGAGTCATCTATCATTATAGACAGCACTAACAAGGATAAAGTCACAACTATATAAAAAATTGATTCATCATCTGTAACATCTACCCATACCGCGTTTGCAATCAGCAAATGCATTCTTGGATCATTTTTCAATTCAACTTATAAACGAATAATAAGAACTGGGTAGTGTAATTTCGTTAAAAAAAAAACTAACTCTTTTCCAATCATTATGGAATCAAATTCAAAAATTATTCCTATTTTTATCATTTGTTTTATTGGATCGAATCTATATATTTTAGAGCGAACATTAATCTTAGAAAACTTTTACTTTCATTTTAACTAATTAGATTAGATTCCGTAATGAATTCACGCATATAATATCTTAAATATCTTGAATGAATGAGAACAAAAAGTTATCACATGATCACTCAAAAAAATAGGTGTTTTGGTTCAACTATTCTAAGACTAGTAAATTCTACGACTAGTAATTTCTATTTTCTTTTGCTTTAGAAGTTCTATTTTGTATTTTTCATATATATATTAGAAATGCGCATCTTTTTAGTTAGGTCAAGAAAGAACTTTCAGATTTCGATCTAATACAACAATGTATGCATTAGTGATTATTTCATTCTTTGTTCTTTTTGGTTTATCGAATAAAAATTCCTATTCTTACTTGTTACTGGACGCCTAACCAATTAAAAAAAAAAGATTCCACCAAAA